GGAGTGAGACGTAATCAAGATAGGATCAGAATCATGAAAATTGGAGTGAGTGCTGACGTGTTCCGACGGGGGACTTAATGAAATAGGAGAAGAAGGTTCATTTAAATAACAAGTTATATCTTTTCTTTTGCTGGGGGAATCGTTACTGACAGTTCCGGCCCGAAAGAGCCATTGAAGTCGGAACATAAAAATAAGTTGAATTGTGGAAGAATCCATAACTCCATTTTTTTTATTCCAGTAAAGTAAGTCAATCGATAAAAGGAAAAACAAAGAATAATAAGAAATGACACTCCTGTCATAGGAATGGAAATAGCCCTTCTTGCTGCTTCAATAACAAGTATTTTTGTTTTCAAATCAGATAAATCATTTGATCTATGATTCATTGGAACAAAACAAGGAATGGCCTGGCTAGGTATAGGTACTGGCCAGGCCGGGGGAATAAAAGAACCTTTCGTACGAAATCAAAGAGGTACTCTTTCTATTGGAGATATCTGTTTCGAATCCTTATCTAAATGCAATTGCTGATAAAATTCGTATATATATAGAATAAAGAAAAGAAAGATAAAGAAAAGAATAAAGAAAAGAAAGATAAAGAAAGACTTTTATCAATCTTTACTTCACGCGTCACATATGAATTATCCTTTTGTAATTGGGAGAGATGGCTGAGTGGACTAAAGCGACGGATTGCTAATCCGTTGTACGAGTTATTCGTACCGAGGGTTCGAATCCCTCTCTCTCCGTTCCCTCTGATCACTTGAGAGTTATCTTTCGAATTCGAAAAAATCTCGAGCCCTTGTTATCTTAGTTAAATGTATGGAATAGAGAAAATCATAAGAAAATTCAGAAATCAAGCAACGAAAAACTTCTGATTTTTTTATTTTATTCCTCGCGTCCAGGATTACGTCCTGGATCATTAGATAGGAATCCGAAGATGAAGAGAGAAACAAAGAATATCACTACTGTGTAAACGAAGAGTTTGAGAGTAAGCATTACACAATCTCCAAGATCATTTTTGGGGGAAATAAGGGAATAGATTCTCTATTTTTGTACCACATATCCCATTTTGACACCAAGAAATGGAGTGGTTTCTAGAAAAGAAAGGAATTTGCAGGAATTCATTTGGAATAAGATTCTGATTCCTTCGTTACCAAAATGATCTTTCATACCCACAATTAGGTATTGTGAGGGACCATACATAAGGTCTTTGAACTCCGGAAAGTCAGAATGAGAAAATGAGGTGATCCAGATTCATCGCGGCTATCCAAAAGAATTTCAATGTTTGAATCGAGAGTTCATAATGTAAGATTTATCTGATCTTATCAATTGTTAGAATAGAATTTTTCCTTTTTTAGCGAATCAATCATGAATGTTTCTAGGACAGTATTAAAGATCTCATCGAAAACTTACAGCAGCTTGCCAAACAAGGGCTAAGAGAAAAAAGAGTACAGGTATGACTGGCATAACATCTACGATTGGATTGAAAAAAGCATAAGCCTCGGGTAATTTGGCGAAGAAAAAGCTACTCGAATGAAGGGCAGAATTAATACAGATACAGATCAAACTAAAGATATTAAGCATAACAAAAATTTCGCTCTTGTGGAGAATTTCATTATTAGTGAGTTGGGGAAAAATAAAGAAAGAAGAGAAGATAGGCCAAACAAAAAATCCTTCTTTTTCTTTGAACTTCCCCAATCAAAAATCCTTCAATTCTCAAATGAGAATAGAAGGAATCATACTTTCATACAATATCTTAATTGAATTATAGATAATGATCAATGAATTTCTTTTGATTCTACATCTACACGTGTCGAATCCTAGCAACAACCTATTCCATAGATATTTGGGCTGGAATTGACGAACAACCAATATCCATATTAGTGTTATTAGTGTCAAATAGAAATCTCAATGGGGCGTGGCCAAGCGGTAAGGCAACGGGTTTTGGTCCCGTTACTCGGAGGTTCGAATCCTTCCGTCCCAGACCGATTCTATCAGAACAAAGATTGTGCTCTTTTCTTTAACAATCCTCTGTTTAAGAGTGTAATGTTGGATACAATGGGATCCAATCTTTCTTTCTGATTTCTAATGATTCAGAGAAGAATCATATCCTACCTTTCGATCCTGTTTCTGTTTCTCACAAACAGAAACAGAATCGAGTGTCAATGACACGTGGATGGAAATAAATATCTTTTTGATATAGGTAGGATGGGAACAAAGATCAAAGTTCCATTCAAAAAAAAAAAAAAAGATTGGGTGGCCATTCAGCGTATGCCCGCCTCCCCCCCGCTCATATTCATATTGAAGTTAGTTAGTCATTTAGAGAAACTTTATGCCCCCTATTTATCAAATTTGGATTCCCACATGATGCATTCTGAGTCGACATGCGGAAGAAAGGTAAAGTAAATAGGGGTAAATGACTAATTTTATGTGGATCCTGAATTCTAAACAGGAGGAGTTCTTGGTACTAATTCCATCACTGGGATTAAAGCTCCTAAGACTGGGGTGGGGCAAAATAAAATAGAAACAACGAATTAATCTGGACCCATTCGGCTTTGTACCTATACAAGATGGTATAGCATCCCATAAGAGGATCTTTTTTTGATTGGCTTTGAGTATGATTCATGATCCCCATAGAATTCGTGTAGATACGAGTTAATTAGCAAAGGAAGGTATCAATTTCAATCAATATCTGTGTCATCCGGATCTCATTAACAAACAATAAAGTTCAATACGAAACAGATGTATTTTCTTTGGACTTAATTGCTTTTATTTTGCATCAGGCTCCAATGAATAATTGGAAATCAATGTAACGATGGGGGGGGATTCATAGATTCCATTCACTTTAGTTTATCTTTATGGAAATGGAAAAATTTCTGAACCTGAAATAAAGCAAAATCCGTAGAAAATGAACCATGCCCATATGTAGTTTTATTGTTCTATTTCAGTGACACCGGTATTTCGGTTTCGGTTTCGGTTAAAAAGATTTGTGATCTCTTAAATATACACGATGACCCCCGGTGACAATTGTTCGGTGTATCTGATGGATACGGAAAGGTCATACTCCTACGATTTGGATTTTCTCAATCAGATGAAAGAATAGCGACCTTAATCTTATCTTCCATGAGCTCTTTTCTATCCATCCCCATGAAAACAACTAAATTGGATTTTTTCTCGACCCATCCATCTGATTTAAATCATTGATGATTCAATTGGAAAAGAAACATGGATTTCTCTTATGATGATCGAATTCGCGTATCTTTAATCAATGAGATATCTGCTAAACTTTTTAGTTACTCGTTGTGATTGTGCCGACTTGTTGATTTGATTGATTTAGAGATCAAATTAAATTCAGTCTTTACAGGAAAACTTATTTATAGTAATGATAATGATGTCGAAGTAGGAAATTCTTGAAACCATTTTATTTTTTATGATTCCTTACCTTATAAATCCTCGCTATTCGAAGAAGTGTGAGATTGGTGAATCTATCCTATCGAGTCACTTGCGACCTTTCCGGTTCATTAGAATAGCTTATTTGGTTAATGACTCATTTTATTTTGTTCCAGTATTGGTAATTCCAGTATTGGTAATCGAATTAAAGACTCGTCTTTAGTTTAGTTGTTCGAGAAAGAATTGGAATTGGATCTTTCATGATTGATCGTCCCGAACAATATAACAATATGTTGAAGATGTAGATGTAAATAAGTGTTAAGCAACTCATTTCTTCGTGTTTTTTATAAATGTGTTTCATTCCTATAACAGAATATGGGTTAATTTGGCTTTTTGCTGAGATTTCCCCAGAGAAATACCTATTCATACATATATAAAAATAAAGTATGGACTACTATGCACCGATGGAGCCAATGACTATTCATGATTCCATATTGAATCAATTCCATACCGGTCCAAATTAGAGGAATGTTATGGTAAAACTTCGTTTGAAACGATGTGGTAGAAAGCAACGTGCGACTTGAAGGACATGATCGGCTGTGGATTCTTGCATCCACCATTTTTTTATATATCAATGAAGATGCTCTTGGCTCGACATAGTTTGTTCTGTGCCACCAGGACCCCATTTGGGGGGGTTGTAAATAGTACATGATGGAGCTCGAGCATAAATTCTTGATTCATTTATCAGAGGGAAGGATCTAGGGTTAGTGCCAGTCAATAAGTTGGAACAACTTCGTAAGTATATCTTCGATATAGAAATCGCAAATTCGAACAAGTTTCAAATAAAAAAGCAAAAAAGGGAAAATTTGTCGGAATTGGTAAAACTATTTCGATCAAAAGTGTATCACAGGGGAATCAACCGATTCTTCAATAGAAAGAACAAAAGGTATGTTGCTGCCATTTTGAAACAATTAAGGATCACCGAAGTAATGTCTAAACCCAATGATTCAAAGCAAAGATAAAGGATACCGGAACAAGGAAACGCCATTTTCAATTGTCTCAATAACTAGATCAGAATGAGAAAGGAAAATTGATTCTAGACGAGACAAACAAAAGAGGTTAGAGACGGCTCAATAAATGTCTAAGGATTTCCCTTCGAGCTCTTTGAGAATTACCCAACTTGAGTTATGAGTACGAATGAGATTTCTTTTTTTTTATTCCTTCCAAAAAAAAACGACTCAAATCCTAATCTAATTGATGATTTTATGGATCCATTTGCCACTATATACAATACATAAATTCGAATCATTCTTTCTCGAGCCGTACGAGGAGAAAACCTCCTATACGTTTCTAGGGGGGGCATTGTTCATCTATATCTATCCCAATGAGCCATCTATCGAATCGTTGCAATTGATGTTCGATCCCGAAGAGAAGGAAGAGATCTTCGTAAAGTGGGTTTTTACGATCCGATAAAGAACCAAACTTATTCAAATGTTCCTGCTATTCTATATTTCCTTGAAAAAGGCGCTCAACCTACAGGAACTGTTCATGATATTTCAAAGAAGGCGGAAGTATTTAAGGAACTTCGAATTAATCAAACGAAATAAAATTTATGAAATAGAAAAAAAAAAAGATTGAGTGAAATAACTGGCAATTGAGGGGATTGCCATCAATCAGATGGTTTTCGTTGGAACTCTACGAATAAATAAGGGATCAATCTTGCTATTGTTTGTACTTCTATTGAAAACCAGAGATTTTTTTCCTACTTCTTCTTTATTTATTCCCCCCCACACACTTCATTTCTTATCTATGTAGTGCCAATCCAACACAAGTCTTTATTTTCTTTATTTCATTTTTTTTCTCAAAATTCAATTTATATTGACAATGGTGTATCGATCAAATATAATTCGATCGTGGATAAATAGATCTATTTATCTACGTCCCATAAGTTTGTTTCTTTACTTCACTAGGTTCGCCGGATTCACTGTGACACAAGAAGTATCTTCTTAAAGATAATGAAAAAAAAAAATGATCAAAACAGGAGGGTCCACAAATTTTTACATCTATCTATATTTATCCGTGAATCCGTTGTATTTGAATCTGATCTGAACATTTTGATGTTCATAATTGATCATCAAATGTTTCTTTTCGATTTGTTGCTAGTTCAATGTTTTGATGGGGTAGGGCAATCCAATCTCTTTATTTATTTATTTATTTTTTTGATTCCGATCGTATCTACACACCATATTTATACGGGTTGCTAACTCAACGGTAGAGTACTCGGCTTTTAAGTGCGGCTAGGATCTTTTACACATTTGGATGAAGCAACAGATTCGTCCATACCATTGGTATGGTTTGTAAGACCACGACTGATCCTGAAAGGGAATGAATGGAAAAAACAGCATGTCGTATCAATGGAGAACTCTGAGAATACTTCCTGGGTCGGTAAAAAATCTTGTTTTGATTCTTGAAACGGTACCAAATCAATTCACAGTTTGGTCGAGTGAATAAATGGATAGAGCCCTAATGGCTCCAATTATAAGGAAACCAAAAGCAACGAGCTCGGTTCATAATTCGAATGATTACCCGATCTAATTAGACGTTAAAAATAGATTAGTGCCTGATGCGGGAAAGGGTTCTCCTGTGAGTGGATCATCGATTCCTTTTTTTTTCATGAATCCTAACTATTAACTATTCTTTCTCTATTATGGAGTGGAGACGAATGTGTAGAAGAAACGGTATACTGATAAAGAGAATTTCTTCCAAAGTCAAAAGAGCGATCGGGTTGCAAAAATAAAGGATTTCTAACCATCTCTTGTAACTATAACGAACACAAACAAATTGGATGGAAAGAGAGAGGATCCGTTCATTGGACTCCCCGTCTCCGGGGTATCTATTCTTTTCTTACTATATACCCTGTTCTGACCGTATCGCACTATGTATCATTTGATAACCCAAGAAATCCTCCGTGCCTTTGTATAATTTCAAATGGAGGAATTACAAGGATATTTAGAAATAGATAGATCTAGGCAACAACACTTCCTATATCCGCTTCTATTTCAGGAGTATATCTACGCACTTGCTCATGATCATGGTTTAAATGGATCGATTTTTTACGAACCTATGGAAAATTTCGGTTATGACAATAAATCCAGTTCACTAATTGTGAAACGTTTAATTACTCGAATGCATCAACAGAATCATTTGATTCTTTCGGTTAATGATTCCAACGAATCTATTTTCGTTGGGCACAACAAGAATTTTGATTTTCAAATGGTATCAGAGGGTTTTGCAGTCATTATGGAAATTCCATTCTCGCTGCGATTAGTATCTTCCCTAGAAGAAAAAGAAATAGCAAAATCTCATAATTCACGATCTATTCATTCAATATTTCCCTTTTTCGAGGACAAATTATCACATTTAAATCATGTGTCAGATATACTAATACCTCATCCCATCCATCTGGAAATCTTGGTTCAAACCCTTCACTGCTGGATACAAGATGCCCCCTCTTTGCATTTATTGCGATTCTTTCTCCACGAGTATCGTAATTCGAATAGTCTCATTACTCCAAAGAAATCCATTTCTCTTTTTTCAAAAGAGAATCAAAGATTCTTCTTGTTACTATATAATTCTCATGTATATGAATGTGAATCCGTATTAGTGTTTCTCCGTAAACAATCTTCTCATTTACGATCAACATCCTCTGGAACTTTTCTTGAGCGAACACATTTCTATGGAAAAATAGAACATCTTGTAGTAGTGCTTCGTAATGATTTTCAGAAGACCCTATGGTTGTTCAAGGACCCTTTCATGCATTATGTCAGATATCAAGGAAAATCCATTCTGGCTTCAAAGGGGACTCATCTTCTGATGAAGAAATGGAAATCTCACCTTGTCCATTTTTGGCAATGTCATTTTTACTTGTGGTCTCTACCGGACAGGATCCATATAAACCAATTATACAATCATTTCTTATATTTTCTGGGCTATCTTTCAAGTGTACGACTAAACACTTCGGTGGTAAGGATTCAAATGCTAGAGAATTCATTTCTAATAGATACTTCTATTAAGAAATTCGAGACCCTAGTCCCAATTATTCCTCTGATTGGATCA